TAGAACAGGAAAAAGAACGGGAACAAAAAGCAGTGGAGATACTTGAAACAAGAACTCGATTATGTATAGAAGATGATAAGACTAAACAAGAATACTACTTACCCCAAATGTATGATCCTTTCTTAAACGGGCCATACCGTGGAAAAATCAAAAAAGAGCTTCCGCCTTCCATCATAAAAAATACTTTGATCGCAGATTCGAGAGAGACAGGTGAGCAAAATCGGTTACATGATCTTCTTCTCCCGAATTCCAATTACGAAAATTTTGACCAAAATACGAATACTTTAGAAATTGGTGATATTTTAGAAATTGATGCGTTTTCATCTATTCTAATACACAAAATAGGTAAAAAAGTCCCTCGATGGTCATACAAATTAATCAGTGAATTGGAACAACTATCATTTCACTACAGTCCGCCAGCAGAGCATGAAATTCGTTCAAGAAGGGCGGTAGGTGAATATCTTCTTTTTGATCCTCCAGAGACTCATACTACTACTAAAGCTACAGATAAAGAAACGAAGACTAATGCTAGCAAAGAGACTGATACTGTGAATAAAGAAACGAAGCCTAATGCTAGCAAAGAGACTGATACTATTGATAAAGAAACGAAGCCTAATGCTAGCAAAGAGACTGATACTATTGATAAAGAAACGAAGCCTAATGCTAGCAAAGAGACTGATACTATTGATAAAGAAACGAAGACTAATGCTAGCAAAGAGACTAATACTGTTGATAAAGAAACCAAGACTAATGCTAGCAAAGAGACTGATACTGTTGATAAAGAAACCAAGACTAATGCTAGCAAAGAGACTGATACTGTTGATAAAGAAACCAAGACTAATGCTAGCAAAGAGACTGATACTGTGAATAAAGAAACGAAGCCTAATGCTAGCAAAGAGACTGATACTGTGAATAAAGAAACCAAGACTAAAACCCCAGAAGAAGAGGCTAAAGAAGATGAAGAGAAGGGGCTTGTTTTGATGCGTTATGCACACCAACCCGATTTTAAGCACGGCTTAATCAAAGGCTCTATGCGAACTCAAAGGCGTAAAATTGTTATTGAGAAACTGTTTCAAGCAAATGCACATTCCCCCCTTTTTTTTGACAGGATAAAAAAACAAAAACTTTTTTCTTTTGCTATCCCCCGCCCGGTTCAACTGAACCGAATTTTTAGAAATTGGTCGGCGGGAAAAGGGTTCAGGATTTTAGAGTCTACAGACGAACAAACAAAAAGAGAAGAAAAACCAAAAAGAGAATCTAAAAAGAAAAACGACCGAGTAAAGGAAAAAAAGCGATTAGAGATAGGGGAAGCCTGGGATACTTTTGAAATTACCCAAATGTTAAGGGGTTGCATTTTAATAGCCCAATCAAGTCTTAGAAAAAATCTTATATTACCTTCATTGATAATCGGTAAAAATCTTGGACGTATGCTATTATTGCAAATTCCTGAATGGTCTGAAGATTTCGAGGAATGGAATAGAGAAAAGCATATTAGGTGCACTTATACTGGTAATCCGTTATCCGAAACAGAATTTCCGGAAAATTGGTTGACACAAGGTATTCAGATCAAGATTGTATATCCTTTCCATCTGAAACCTTGGCACACATCTAAACCGCTAACTTCTCGTGATGACGTTTGTTTTTTAACAATTTTTGGAAGGGAAACAGAACTGCCTTTTGGCTCTCCCCGAAAAACACCTTCCTTTTTTGAGCCCATTTTAAAGGAACTCGAAAAAAAAATTGGAAAATATGAAAAGGTTACAGCTGAAAGCGTTTTAAAAAAAATAATAATAAAATTATTTAAAAAAGTTTCAAAAGAAACAAGAACAACAAACCAAAATCTTCCGTTTATAGAAAAAGACCTCTCCAAGGGTAAACCAATTTTATTATTTAGATCGAGAGAAATAGGTGGAATGGAAAAAGAAAAAGATTCTAGAATAAGCAACCAGATAATTAATGAATCTTTTAGTCAAATTCAAAAAATTCAAATTCCAGATTGGACAAATTCTTCACTGATAGAAACTAAAATGCAAGATATGACTGATAGAACAAGTACAATCAAAAATCAAATAGAAAGAATTACCGAAGAGAAAAAAAAAGTAACTCTAGAACTAGATATTAGTACTTACAAAAAAAGTTGTAGATTAGAGTTGTCAAAAAAGATTTGGCAAATAGTAAAACTAAAAAACATAATATGTAAATTTCATTATTTTAGAAAATTTTTCATTCAAAGAATATATAACGATATTTGTTTATCTACTATTCATATTTGCCAAACGAATACACAACTCTTTGTTGAATCGACAAAAAATTTGATTGAAAAATATATTTCCAAGAATGAAACAAATAAAAAAATAATTAATAAAAAAACTCAAAATACAATTCACTTTATTTCAAATATAAAAACTTATAATAGTTGTAAGAAAAATTCAGAAATTTTTTGTGATTTATCCAACTTGTCACAAGCATATGTATTTTACAAAATATCGCAAACCGGGGTTGTTAACTTGTCTAAATTAAGATCCGTTCTTCAACATCATGGAACATCTTTCTTCCTTAAAACTCAAATGAAAGACTCCTTTCGAACACAAGGAATATTTCAGTCTGAAGTAATACATAAGAAACTTCAGCGGTCTATAACGAGTCAATGGAAAAATTGGTTAAGAGGGAATTATCAATACGATTTATCTCAGATTATCTGGTCTAGCTTAATGTCACAAAAACAAAAATGGCGAAATAGGGTGAATCGATATTGTAGGTCTCAAAAAAAAGATTTAAAAAAATGGAATTCATGTGGAAAATACCAATTAAGTCATTACAAGAAAAAAAAGGGTCCTAACTCATTATCAAATCAAAAAGATAATTTTCAAAAATGCTATAGATATGATCTTTTATCATATAAATCCATTAATAATGAAAATAAAGGTGACTCGGTTTTTTATAGATCAATCCCTCAAGTAACTAAAAGGCAAGCGGTTTCTGATAATTACAACATGTCGCAAAACTCCTTGTTTGCGATAACAGGAAGTATCCCTATCAATATTTTTATAGGAAGAATAGAAAGGGTATATATTCCATATATAGAAAAAAATCTTAATAGAAAATATTTTAATTGGGAAAATATCTATTTTGATCTTAGAAAAAAAGTGGCTATTGAATCCTGGGTCGCGGTAAATCCCAGCAGTAATCAAAAGACTCGAATTGGGACTAATAATTTTCAATTAATTGATCCAATTGATAAAGAAGAAGAGGAAGAGATCAATCCCAGCAGTAATCAAAAGACTCCAATTGGGACTAATAAGGATGAAATATTTTATGCAATTGATAAAGAAGAAGAGGAAGAGATCAATCCCGAAGAAGAGATCAATCCCGAAGAAGAGATCAATCCCAGCAGTAATCAAAAGACTCCAATTGGGACTAATAACGATCAATTAATTGATCCAATTGATAAACAAGAAAAAGACCCTTTTTATATTCCGATTAATCAAAATCCAGAAATCAATCAACCTAATTCTCCAAATTCTTTTTTTGATTGGATGGGAATGAATGAACAAATACTAAATCGTCCCATCTCGAATCTGGAACTTTGGTTCTTCCCAGAATTTGTGCGGCTTTTTAATGTATATAAAACGAAACCGTGGATTATACCAAGCAAATTACTTCTTTTAAATTCGAATCTAAGTGAAACCGATAATAAAAAGAAAAACATCGCTGAAAACCAAAATCTTGAAGAAGAAGATTCCGCGAAATCAGACATGAAAAAAGGTACAAAGAAAAGTAAAACCAATAGTGAAAAGAAAAGTGAAACCGATAGTGAAAAGAAAAGTGAAACCGATAGTGAAAAGAAAAGTGAAACCGATAGTGAAAAGAAAAGTGAAACCGATAGTGAAAAGAAAAGTGAAACCGATAGTGAAAAGAAAAGTCTAAGTACAAGAGAGCTAAGAGAGTTATTCATGAAAAAGTATTTCCTTTTGCAATTGAGATGGGATCAAAGGAATATCGGTCAAAACATTCGCAAAAATGTCCGGATATTAGCTCTCCCGAAGAGCTCGATAAATCTAGAAACCATGACTCTATCATGCATTGAAAGGAGAAAATTACAATTGAATGTAATGTGGAATTCGAAGAGCAATTTGAGTATTCTAAAATTTTTCAAAAACATGGGAGTGGCTATGGACCGCCTTGGACTGTCTGTAAAAAACAATGGGCAATTTCTTATGTATCAAACCATAGGTATTTCGTTGGTTCATAAGAGTAAAAACAAAACTAATCAACAATACCGAAAACAAAGAATAATTCGAGCTAGAGAGAACAATCATTTTGATGCGCTTGTTCTTGAAAATATTTTATCGTCTAGACGTCGTAGAGAATTGAGAATTCTAATTTGTTTCAATTCAAACAATTGGAATGATGTGGATACCAATTCCGTATTTTTCAACGAAAACGGGGTAAAAAACTGTAGTCACTTTTGGGAAGAAAGGAACCTTCGTGATAAGGAGAAAAATGAATTAATTCAATTCAAGTTTTTTCTTTGGCCCAATTATCGATTGGAAGATTTAGCTTGTATGAATCGTTATTGGTTTGATACTAATAACGGCAGTCGTTTCAGTATCTTAAGGATCCACATGTATCTACCATTGAAAATTCGTTGATAGTATTACTATATACCCTGTAGCAGGGTATATGATAGAAAACAAATGCACACATGCCTTATCTTATACCTCATTCGAATCTCACTGAATAGAGGATACAGCGTATCCATTAGACCTATAAATTATCAATGAATCCAAAGATATTCATTTCATTTTAGGTCTAATTGATTCACTTTTGTGAATACAAAAATGTACGAGATTCTTATCTGAATTCAAAATAGGATTTTGAATTCATTGGAATGGATAAACTGAGGAGTTCAGAAAGCAATTTATTCTATATCAATCATTCAAATTATTGGCATTCTTTTTATTGATCAATAAAATTCGTTAAAATATATATCAGGGAAGGGGATCAATTCTTTTTTTATGGTAAAAAACTTATTCATTTCGGTTATTTCTCAAGAAGAAACCAAAGAAAACAGAGGGTCCGTTGAATTTCAAATATTCAATTTCACCAATAAGATACAGAGACTTACTTCCCATTTAAAATTGCACAAAAAAGACTATTTATCTCAGAAAGGTTTGCGTAAAATTTTGGGAAAACGTCAACGGCTGCTAGCTTATTTGTCAAAAAAAAATAAAGTACGTTATAAAGAATTAATTGAGAAATTGGATATTCGAGAGACAAAAACTCATTAATTTTTAATTTGAGGAGTCATTTGTTTTTAACTTATTTGTTTCGTTTCAATTTTGATGAACCTCTTTTCACATTCAGCAATTCATGGAAGAATTACATGGAAGAACGAATCGGTAAAAAATTTATGACTGCACCAGCTACAAGAAAAGACCTCATGATAGTCAATATGGGTCCTCACCACCCATCAATGCATGGTGTTCTTCGACTTATTCTTACTCTCGATGGTGAAGATGTTATTGACTGCGAACCAATATTGGGTTATTTACACAGAGGGATGGAGAAAATTGCGGAAAACCGAACAATTATACAATATTTGCCCTATGTCACACGTTGGGATTATTTAGCTACTATGTTTACAGAAGCAATAACCGTAAATGGACCTGAACGATTGAGCAATATTCAAGTACCTAAAAGAGCTAGCTATATCAGAGTCATTATGTTGGAGTTAAGTCGTATAGCTTCCCATTTGTTATGGCTCGGTCCATTTATGGCGGATATTGGGGCGCAGACTCCTTTCTTCTATATTTTTCGAGAAAGAGAGTTGATATATGACCTATTCGAAGCTGCCACCGGTATGCGAATGATGCATAATTTTTTTCGTATCGGGGGAGTAGCTGCTGATCTACCCCATGGCTGGATAGATAAATGTTTGGATTTTTGCAATTATTTTTTAACAGGGGTTGCTGAATATCAAAAACTTATTACACAGAATCCCATTTTTTTAGAACGAGTTGAAGGTATAGGCACTATTAGGGCAGAAGAAGCACTCAATTGGGGTTTATCCGGACCAATGCTACGAGCTTCGGGAATCGAATGGGATCTTCGTAAAATCGATCAGTATGAGTGTTACGACGAATTTGCTTGGGAGGTTCAATGGCAAAAAGAGGGGGATTCTTTAGCTCGTTATTTAGTAAGAATCGGCGAAATGGAAGAATCCATAAAAATGATTCAACAGGCCCTGGAAGGAATTCCGGGGGGGCCTTATGAGAATTTAGAAATCCGACGTTTTGATAGAGTAAAACATCCCCAATGGAATGATTTTGAATACCGATTCATTGCTAAAAAAACCTCTCCTATTTTTGAATTAGCGAAGCAAGAACTTTATGTGAGAGTCGAAGCTCCAAAGGGAGAATTGGGAATTTTTCTGATAGGAGATCAGAGCGTTTTTCCTTGGAGATGGAAAATTCGTCCACCGGGTTTGATCAATTTGCAAATTCTTCCTCAGGTGGTTAAAAGAATGAAATTGGCTGATATTATGACGATACTAGGTAGCATAGATATCATTATGGGGGAAGTTGATCGTTGAAATGATAATTGATACAACACAAATCCAGGCTATCCATTCCTTTTCCGGATTGGAATCCGTAAAAGTCAAAGAAGTCTATGGGATCATATGGATACTTGCCCCTATTTTTACTATTGTATTAGGAATCACAATGGGTTTACTAGTAATTGTTTGGTTAGAAAGGGAAATATCCGCGGGAATACAACAACGTATTGGCCCCGAATATGCGGGTCCTTTAGGAATTCTTCAAGCTTTAGCAGATGGTATCAAACTCCTTTTGAAAGAAAGCCTTCTTCCATCTCGAGGGGATACTCGCTTATTCCGTATCGGACCTTCCATAGCAGTGATATCCGTTTTTCTAAGTTATTTAGTAATTCCTTTTGGTTATAAGCTTGTTTTAGCCGATCTTAGTATTGGGGTTTTTTTCTGGATCGCCGCTTCAAGTATTGCTCCCGTTGGACTTCTTATGTCCGGATATGGATCAAATAATAAATATTCCTTTTTAGGTGGTCTACGGGCAGCTGCTCAATCAATTAGTTATGAAATACCCTTAGCTTTATGTGTATTATCAATTTCTCTGCGTGTGATTCGATCAGGTATAAAAAAGCTCTATGCGTTTTGATAGTTTTGACTTGTGAGATCGAACAACTATTAATTTCCTCTTAAAAACCGAAGTTCAATAAAATTATGATAACTATAAATATGCTAACTAGAAATCAATTTTTTTTTTGCACCCACAATGCAATTTCTTGCTTCGCTAGTAATAAGCGAAGCAAAAAAAAAACACTTTAAAAGAAAAGTAATTCTCTATGATTTTTGAGTAATATTTCTAGTAATATTTCTTATGTCTATCTATCCTTTTTTTTCTATGGGTGCTATATATGCGGTATTTTTATTTTCATATTTTTATTCAATGTTTTTCTTTTATAAGAAAAATCCTTCTATTAAGATCTTTAGGATGATTTATTCTTTTTTTTATATACATATTTTTTAGTGTTCGTAGTTCTTCTAGAATATTGGGTACTTGAGGATGATAAAGGAAACTAGATAGTTATATGAGTGAAAAAAAAGCGGCTTCGAATTTGGCAGTACAAAGATTAAGTCTTCTTTCCTATGTACAAGAATAAAGTTAAAAAAGCAAACATAAAAAAGTTTTTTTATGTTTGCTTTTTACCCCCAAGCTTGGTGAATTCGTCATCATAGCCGGAAGCGGGTTTCAAAGATCAACTGTATGGAGTTTTTACTATCTATATATCCTAGATGTATTTCCATAAGGAGAGATTTCAAAAACGAGTGGATGGGTAGGAAGACCAAGATACACAAAGGATTTGTAATAAAGATTATGTAAGTTATCCAACAGGATATTTCTCTACATATAAGGAATTCAAATGGGGACTTGAAGTTAGTAGAAATAATCAAGAAGTACTCCCCACGATCCTGATCCAGAGTATCCTCCTATTCACGGATTAAGAAAATAACTATAAAGAACGAAGTAATCTTTTACTTTGGTCCAAGTCCCCTTTTTTCTGAGAAAGGAGAATAGGAGCGAAATAAAAATAAAAAGGTGAGATTGATTTTATTCGGCATAGGAAATAAAATAAATCAAGAGACAAAATCTTTATCACGATTCATGAATAAATGGCTAATTCTTTTTCGTAATTGAAGAAAATGAGAGGTTGAAATGTCTATGTGATATTGCTACAAACAAAACAAATTTTTTGTTTTATTGAAAGATGAAGTTATTAATAAACAAAGACCAACGAAAATTCTTAAAAGATTGAGATCAATTCCGAAGCACTTAATTTATATAGCAGACAGAATTCAATTGGTATAATTCGGGACCGTAGAATATTTAATTCTCGACTCTATCTATCCGACACCCATATCAATAATATGGAAGAGTCCTTAGATTTATTTTTGACTTCTGAGGAGCCGTATGAGATGAAAATCTCATGTACGGTTCTGGAATAGCGATGAGAACAGTAATGTTATCATCGACTATGATTATCTAACAGTTCAAGTACAGTTGATATAGTTGAAGCCCAGTCAAAGTATGGGTTTTGGGGGTGGCATTTGTGGCGTCAACCGATAGGGTTTATCATTTTTATAATTTCTTCTTTAGCCGAATGCGAGCGATTACCTTTTGATTTACCAGAAGCGGAAGAAGAATTAGTAGCGGGGTATCAAACCGAATATTCAGGCATCAAATTTGGTTTATTTTACGTTGCTTCATATCTGAATCTACTAATTTCTTCATTATTTGTAACAGTTCTTTACTTAGGGGGTTGGAATCTTTCTATTCCATACATATTTGTCCCTGAGCTTTTTGACATAACTAAAAGGGGTAAAGTCTTTGGAACAATAGTAAGTATCGTTATTACATTAGCTAAAACCTTTTCGTTCTTGTTCATTTCTATTGCAACAAGATGGACTTTACCAAGGCTCAGAATGGACCAACTATTAAATCTTGGATGGAAATTTCTTTTACCTATTTCTCTAGGTAATCTATTATTAACAACTTCGTCTCAACTTCTTTCACTGTAAAAGACTACAATATTCAAGATTGACGGCTTGCCTCAAACAAGAGAAAGAAACAAGCATAAATTTTTTATAGATATTCACGATATGTTCCCTATGGTAACTGAACTCAGGAATTATGGTCAACAAACAATACGAGTTGCCAGGTATATCGGCCAAGGTTTCATGATTACCCTGTCCCATGCAAATCGTTTACCCGTAACTATTCAATATCCCTATGAAAAATTGATCACACCAGAACGCTTTCGAGGCCGAATCCATTTTGAATTTGATAAATGCATTGCTTGTGAAGTTTGTGTTCGTGTATGTCCTATAGATTTACCTGTTGTTGATTGGCAATTGGAAACAGATATTCGCAAGAAACGATTGCTTAATTACAGTATTGATTTTGGACTTTGTATATTTTGCGGTAATTGTGTTGAATATTGTCCAACAAATTGTTTATCAATGACTGAAGAATATGAACTTTCTACTTATGATCGGCATGAATTGAATTTTAATCAAATTGCTTTGGGTCGGTTACCAATGTCAGTAATTGAGGATTATACAATTCGAAAAATTTCGAATTTACCTCAAATTAAAAATGAATAAACTATTGATTAAACAAAATTACCAATTACTAAGCTCAGTTTGGGTCTAAAAAAATGATATTCTTTTGCTTGGTCAATTCAACCTATTGATTGGTTAGTGAGACTCGTAACTTCGTTTGGCTAGAAAATTGATTTCTATGTTTAGATTATTGTTCTAGTAACTAGTCAAAATAATGATTTCAAAAAGAATAAATGAGATAAGAATAAACAGGGTTTTTCTTTGGATGAATAAAGAATGACATATGAATAACTTCTTTTTCCTGGTCAGGTCAATAAAATCATGAAATTCTTCGATTTATATTTTTTTTTAGAATTGATAAAAAATGGATTTACCTGGACCAATACATGATTTTCTTTTAGTTTTTTTAGGATCAGGTCTTATATTAGGGGGTATAGGAGTAGTATTATTTCCCAATCCAATTTATTCGGCCTTTTCGTTGGGATTGGTTCTTGTTTGTATATCCTTATTCTATATTCTATCCAACTCCTATTTTGTAGCTGCTGCACAGCTACTCATTTATGTAGGAGCGATAAATGTTTTAATTCTTTTTGCTGTGATGTTCTTGAATGGTTCAGAATATTCAAATGATTTTCCTCTTTGGACCCTTGGAGATGGTATTACTTCACAAGTTTGTATAAGTCTTTTTATTTCACTAATTTCGACTATTCTAGATACGTCATGGTACGGTATTATTTGGACTACACGATCAAACCAGATTATCGAGCAAGATTTGATAAGCAATAGTCAACAAATTGGAATTCATTTATCAACAGATTTTTTTCTTCCATTTGAATTCATTTCAATAATTCTTTTAGTTGCTCTAATAGGTGCAATTGTTGTAGCTCGTCAATAAAAAATTGATATTCAAATTTTCAAAGAATTCAAATAAAACTTTTACCCCATTCATTTTCCTTCAATTCTTTTTTTGCTGTATACTGTATAAATCTAAAATTGAAAGCCTTTAGCGTGAAGTCAATCTATTACCGCTAGATTTTGTTGTTACATATTTGTTATACAGTAGTCAATCGAATCGGTTGAATTGTTTTTTCTTATTGAAACAAGTCAAGATTGATAAGGAGTTTTTGAATGATGCTCGAGCATGCCCTTGTGTTGAGTGCCTTTTTATTTTCTATCGGTATCTATGGATTGATCACAAGTCGAAATATGGTTAGAGCCCTTATGTGTCTTGAACTTATACTTAATGCAGTTAATATGAATTTGGTAACATTTTCGTATTTTTTTGATAATCGTCAATTAAAAGGAGACATTTTCTCAATTTTTATTATAGCTATTGCAGCTGCGGAAGCAGCTATTGGGCTGGCTATTGTCTCCTCAATTTATCGTAACAGAAAATCAATTCGTATTGACCAATCAAATTTGTTGAATAATTAGTATGAATCCTAGAAATTCTAATATTGAGTGTTGATAAATTGATTAGAATTCGCATGTAGGTTTGCTACATCTACATAAGGTATGATCATGTTTGCAAAAACATAATAAATCAAAGTATTTTAGCCCTCTCTCCTAAACCAATCCAGAAGTAGATTGATTAGAAAAATTCTGATAACTCATTGATTCATCTGGTATCTAAAAAAGGGATTCGTTTATCAAGGTTACTAGATCGAAAATTTATGACGTTCAGAACTCTATAGATCCAATGTCACATTCCGTAAAGATTTACGATACATGTATAGGATGTACTCAATGTGTCCGAGCCTGCCCTACCGATGTATTAGAAATGATACCGTGGGACGGATGTAAGGCTAAACAAATTGCTTCCGCTCCAAGAACAGAGGACTGTGTTGGTTGTAAGAGATGTGAATCCGCTTGTCCAACAGATTTCTTGAGTGTCCGAGTTTATTTATGGCATGAAACAACTCGCAGTATGGGTCTAGCTTATTGATATGTTCCAGAAAACTATACCGGAATCCATTTCAATTTTTTACTGAAAACCCGTGCCTCAAATATTTTGATTTTCGAGCACGGGTTTTGTGGGCCAAGTGTATCTTGTCTTTACCACGAATTTTTTTCCTTGGTTAACAATAATTGTCGTTTTTCCAATATTTGCGGGTTCCATCGTTTTCTTTCTTCCCCATAAAGGAAATAGGGTAATTAGATGGTATACACTTTGTATATGTATTTTAGAACTCCTTATAACGACTTATGCATTTTGTTTTCATTTCCAGGTGGACGATCCATTAATCCAACTAGAGGAGACTTATAAATGGATCAATTTTTTTGATTGCCATTGGAGATTGGGAATAGATGGACTTTCTGTAGGCCCTATTTTATTGACAGGATTTATAACCACTTTAGCTACTTTAGCGGCCCGGCCAGTTACTCGCGATTCTCGATTATTTCATTTCCTGATGTTAGCAATGTACAGTGGTCAAATAGGATCATTTGCTTCTCGAGACCTTTTCCTTTTTTTCATCATGTGGGAATTAGAATTAATTCCCGTTTATCTACTTCTATCCATGTGGGGGGGGAAGAAACGTCTATACTCAGCTACAAAATTTATTTTGTATACGGCAGGGGGTTCCATTTTTCTATTAATGGGAGTTTTGGGTCTTACTTTATATGGTTCGAATGAACCAACATTCAATTTTGAAACATCAGTAAATCAGTCATACCCCGCGGCTTTAGAAATAATATTCTATATTGGATTTTTTATTGCTTTTGCTGTCAAATCACCTATTTTACCCCTACATACATGGTTACCCGATACCCACGGAGAAGCACATTATAGTACTTGTATGCTTCTAGCCGGAATCTTATTAAAAATGGGAGCATATGGATTGATTCGAATCAATATGGAATTATTTCCTCACGTCCATTCTCTATTTTCTCCCTATTTGGTGATAGTAGGCACAATACAAATGATCTATGCAGCTTTAACATCTCTTGGACAACGAAATTTAAAAAGACGAATAGCCTATTCCTCTGTATCTCATATGGGTTTTATAATTATAGGAATTGGTTCTATGACCGATACGGGACTTAATGGAGCTCTTTTACAAATAATTTCTCATGGATTTATTGGTGCTGCACTTTTTTTCTTGGCGGGAACGACTTATGATAGAATACGGCTTGTTTATCTTGATGAAATGGGGGGAATAGCTATTCAAATGCCAAAAATATTCACGATGTTCAGTAGCTTTTCAATGGCTTCCCTTGCATTACCAGGTATGAGCGGTTTTGTTGCCGAATTACTAGTATTTTTTGGAATAATTAGCGCCAAAAAATATCTTTTCATGTCCAAAATACTCATTTCTTTTGTAATGGCAATTGGAATTATATTAACTCCTATTTATTCATTATCTATGTTACGCCAGATGTTTTATGGATACAAGCTATTTAATGCCCCAAACTCTTCTTTTTTGGATTCTGGACCGCGAGAGTTATTTCTTTCTATCTCCATTTTGTTACCTGTAATAGGTATTGGTATGTACCCCGATTTCGTTCTTTCACTATCAGTTGAAAAGGTCGAAGTTATTCTATCTCATTTTTTTTATCGACAAGTCTTATAAATAAAACCAAAATCCTAAAAAAAGTTTAAAAAAAAACGTTCGTTGTAAATGCAAAAAGGAAGGTTTTTTCTTCTCTTCAGTTAACTAAAAACAATCAATTTGAACCACCCGCGTACCGTTTGAATCAAATATTGTATTGATTCAAACGGTACGTGTACTCGTTCACACAAAGTTTTAATCTTTATTCTATCTTTTTTTATTATATTATTCTAATTATTCTAGTATTTTATCTTTTTTATTTATTATATGCTGCACTCTCTTAGATTTGTAAGAACGTTTTTTGAATTCAACTAGATATTGATGGAAATGAACCATAACTATGGAGACCTATTCCTACTAGATTGACTCCAAAATAGCATATCCAAATTATAAGAAAGCCTATAGATGCCACAATAGATGCGACAATTGCGGAATTTACACTCTGCAAATTTAGATTTGTTCGAGTATGTAAAAAAATTGCGAATACAATCCAAGTAATAAAAGCCCAAGTTTCTTTTGGGTCCCAACTCCAATAAGATCCCCACGCTTCGTTAGCCCACACTGCTCCCGAAAGTATTCCTATGGTTAAAAAGAGAAATCCTAGACTAATAACCCGATAACTCCAAAAATCCAATTGTTGAATGAATTGGGTCCTATAATAATTCTTAGCAGAAAAAAAAGAAGTCTTTTGAAAAAGATTTTCCCCAAATAAAAATGACTCAGTTAAAAAATCGTTGCCCCCCGAAAAAAGCTTTCCGTTTTTGCGAAATGTAATGACCAGAAGTGCTACTGATAATAATGATCCGCATAAAAGGGCTGCATAGCCCAATATCATCATACTTACGTGCATTATTAACCACTCGGATTTAAGAGCGGGTACTAATATTGAAGATTGATGTATTTCTGTTAAAAGACCTGAAGTAGCAAAACCTTGGGTAAAAATAGCGCTTGGGCTGATTATTTTGCTTAAAAATTTTGTATTTTTTGTGAAATACGGAATGATATGAATCAGAGCGAAACTCCATGAAAGGAAAATGAATGATTCATATAAATCACTTAGTGGGAAATGTTCCGAAGAAATCCAATGAGTAGCTAATAATCCTGTTATACAGAAAAAAGTTACTAGCATGCCCTTTTCTGATGAATCATTTAGTTTTCTTATTTCGTCGACTAAAAATATTATCAAATGAATTGTCATTAAAATGAAAATGATCGAAAGGGAAATATGAGTTAATATATGCTCTAAGGTTGAAAATATCATAAAAAAAAGCTTAAACAACGAAGAGTCTAGCCCCCCAATTACCTAAGAAAAATTTGAAAAAAGAAATCGGGAATTGAATTCCTTATAAGATTATAAGGTCTATTTTCTTTTTTTAGAAGACGGTATGCCGCCACTCGGACTCGAACCGAGATGCGCTAGCACTGCTTCCTAAGAGCAGCGTGTCTACCAATTTCACCATAGCGGCGTGTCGTGAATCCATAATAGTCTAATTCATTATAGGCTATGAGTAAGCAAACGTCAAGATTTGAAAGGGAAATTCAGTATAGTATGGTTCAATTTTATACATAAAAATTTGTTCAAATATGAATTTGAAAGCTTTTATTATTTCAGTTTAGAGTCTTTGTTTTATTTCACTTATAGTTATTAATTATAGTTTTCGTGTATTTTTGGCTCGCTTAGAATTTAACTCCGGTAACCAGGGGTCGAATTCAAAACAAAAATTTTGGTTTCCATTTTTTTGTCTTGATTTCAGAAATCAAAACAAAAAAATGAATTTTAGCAATACCTATATACCTATTTTAAAGCACTTATAATTAACCGATTATGCAGATATAACATACTTATTTTCTTATTTTTTACTTGATTTTAAAAATCCGGGCTTTTGTCAATATTTATTACATGACAAGATAGTCTTGGGAATCCGTATAAGAATTCATCAAAAAGAAAAAGTCAGAAAGTTACCCAAAATAAAAAATGGTTTCAATTTTCAAAAGTAATTCATAAGTCTCAACGATTCGTTAACTAAACCGAAAGATCTTCATATCCGCCTTATTGTATTACTTTACTCTATTTATTATATTACTCTATAAAAGTGTTACTTGTCATAAACAAATAGGTTGATGGGGAAAATAAGACTCGCCCCCCTCGAAATGATGTTTGGGAACCCTCAAAGGTATTATTTTTTTAAGTTAAGTAAAAAGATGAGTAAATCTAGGATTTCGTATTCTCGTATCATAAGAGCTAAGAGCAGGGCATTCGATTTCCCAGTTCTATATTAACTCTAAATAATAAATCGTATAAATCAATAGAAAGCCGAAGTCATGAAATTTTAGTCTAAAAAAAAAGTCGACTCAGATTATTCCAACGTTTTTTTATTTGTTTGTGATACAAAAAAACTTTTCAAATTCCCGGTCGAAAGGGATTTTCCTAACGAAAAAGCTTTTAATGCTGTCCAAAAGCTCTTTCTTTTCCAAGTATTTTTACGAATACGCTTTTTTGATTTCGAAATACGTTTTTTTGGAACTGCCATTTAAAAATGAAGAAATTACTTAATTTTAGGTTAAAACTGGATGTGAAAGACATCTATTGCGCAAAATGAATCGTTTTTACTATTTACTATACTAGCTTTTTTTTATTCTATCTTTTTTTATTATTCTCATAATATATTCGTAAAAACGATTCGTTTGTTTTGATTGCTATCTCTATTTCGCATTATTCAGAAAATCAAATCTATAGAATTCGATGTGCTGTAGAAATCATCAAATTAGTTTAACTTCATCTTAGAATTATAATTCTAATGAAAAAGAAACTAAAACGTCCTTTCTGTCTATTTTCATCGTTCTACGTGCAATTGAAAGGTTTAAGATCAAAACTCTACTCTTGCTTAATGAAATTGAAAGCTGTAATCCTTTTCCCTTGGATAAAAAGAAAAGAGACCTAATTTTCCTTTTAAAAATAAAAGGAAACTGCTAATGAATCTATTTCAGATTATTTGACCAATTGTAACTTCTTGATTTGAATAATTGAAAGTTTTTAACTAAGAATAATTCACAATAGAAAATTCTATAAAGTTTATTTTAGTTGTCAGTTTGGTTTAAGTTAGTACATATTTTTTTCTTTTTTATTGACTCTTTTCAAAAGAGATAAAATAAAATCGGGTGAATCGGAAATAATTAATTAAGACTCAAACTGTTTATGGAACAAACATATCAATATGCGTGGATCATACCTTTTGTTCCCCTTCTAGTTCCTATGTTAATAGGAGCAGGACTTCTTATTTTTCCCACGGTAACAAAAAATCTTCGTCGTATGTGGTCTTTTCAGAGTGTTTTATTGTTAAGTATAGTGATGGCATTTTCAATCTATCTATCTATTCAGCAAATAAATAGGGGTTCTATCTATCAATATGTATGGTCTTGGATAATAAATAATGATTTTTCTTTTGAATTCGGTTACTTGATCGACCCACTTACTTCTATTATGTCAATATTAATCACTACTGTTGGAATTATGGTTCTTATTTATAGTGATAATTATATGGCTCATGATGAAGGATATTTGAGATTTTTTGCTTATATGAGTTTTTTCTGTGCTGCCATGTTGGGATTAGTTACTAGTTCTAATTTTATACAAATTTATATTTTTTGGGAATTGGTTGGACTATGTTCCTATCTATTAATAGGGTTTTGGTTTACACGACCCGGTGCGGCAAATGCTTGCGAAAAAGCGTTTGTAACTAATCGTGTAGGGGATTTTGGTTTATTATTAGGAATTTTAGGCTTTTATTGGATAACAGGCAGTTTTGAATTTCGGGAGTTATTCCAAATATTGAATAATTTGATTTCGAGCAAAGAGGTCAATCTTTTATTTGTTACTTTATGCGCTGCGCTGTTATTTGTCGGTGCAATTGCGAAATCCGCGCAATTTCCTCTTCATGTCTGGTTACCCGATGCCATGGAGGGACCTACTCCGATTTCGGCTCTTATACATGCTGCTACCTTAGTAGCAGCGGGAATTTTTCTTGTAGCTAGGCTTCTTCCTCTTTTCTTAGTTATACCTTCCATAATGTATTTCATCTCCTTGATAGGAATCATAACAGTTTTATTAGGAGCTACTTTAGCTCTTGCTCAACAAGACATTAAAAGAGGTTTAGCTTATTCCACAATGTCTCAATTGGGTTATATGATGTTAGCTCTAGGAATGGGGTCTTACCGAAGTGCTTTATTTCATTTGATTACTCATGCTTATTCCAAGGCATTATTATTCTTAGCAGCAGGATCCGTTATTCATTCAATGGAGACTATTATTGGTTATTCTCCCGAAAAAAGTCAGAATATGGTTATTATGGGCGGTTTAACAAAACACGTACCGATAACCAAAGGTGCTTTTTTATTAGGTACACTTTCACTTTGTGGTATTCCGCCCCTTGCTTGTTTTTGGTCAAAAGATGAAATTCTTAATGATAGCTGGCTTTATTCGCCGATTTTCGCCCTAATAGCTTGGGGCACTGTGGGATTAACCGCATTTTATATGTTTCGGATTTATTTAATGACTTTTGAAGGACATTTAAACGTTGGTTTTCAAAATTATAGTGGAAAAAAAAATAATCCTCTTGATTCAATGTCTCTATGGGGAAAAAAGGGTTCAAAGCCAATTAACAAAAATTTTCGCTTTTTCACAATTGATGAGAAAGGGGAGAATCAAACCAAATTTTCTTATACTTCTCATCCCTTTGAATCAGAAAATACTATGTTATTTCCACAAATTCTATTGTGTTTTGTAACTTTTGTAATTGGATTCTTAGGAATTCCCAAGGAGCTTGGTTTCAATCTCGACATCTTAACCCAATGGTTACATCCTGCTATTTATCTTTTGGATCACACTAATTCAACAGATTTAGCTGAGTTCTTAAAGCATACGGTAATTTCCGTGGGGATTGCTTATTGCGGAATATTTATAGCATTTTTATTATATAAACCCACCTATTCGTCTTTCAAAAGTTTTCTATTAATTAATTCGTTTCATCAAAAAAGCCTTAAGAGAGTTATTCGCGACAAAATAGTCTTTGTGATATATGACTGGGCCTATAATCGTGCTTATATAGATACTTTTTATAAGAATTTTTTTGTTTGCCAAGTGCGAAGGTTTTCTCAAATTATTCGTTGTTTTGATTTAAGAATTATTGACCAAATATTTAATTGTTTTGCTTTTCTTAGTTTTATTGCTAGCGAGGGTATAAAATATTTAGGATATGCGAGAATTCCTTTTTATTTGTTTTTTTATTTCTTTTTTGTATCAATCTTTATTTTTCTGTTTTACAAAAATTAAGAAAAATCAATTATACTAGGTTAAAAAAAAACTTACCCAAATTAAGTTCTTATGTTTAAAATGACTTAAATTGGGTAAGAGTTTTGTATTGGCTATCCGACTATAATTACAAGATTTATTTCTTTCATTTGTTTCATTAGTAGGACGCGAAGGTTCTCCTCCCCAAAGAGTAGAAAGTTCTAATTCAAAAATAGTAGAAGGTTCGAATCGCAAAATAGGAGGAGTTTCTTCTTCCAAATTACGATCAAAATATATCCAAGATAACATCTTGTGATATTTTCTGAGTAGGAAATCTCTTTCATTCAAAGAATCATTGCGTTCGATCAGTACAAACTGAGCTTCTCTCAGTCCATTTGTAGTTCGGATTAAAGAATGTCCTTCCTTTTTCAAAGAACCCTCTGGAGCTTGTATAGTAGCTTGTGCTCGTTCCAAGGCAGCTGTATTTTATAAAAAAAAATCTATTAATTCTTTTAAATTCACCTTTTTGCGAATTCGCTTTCCAATATATCGGCTTTTTACGTTTCTAGTTCAGCGCTTTCTTCTCTAAAAGAGACTTTTTTATTTTCAATATCTCAATGATTCTCTCTAAAAAGGAATATTTATTATTTGATCCATATCCGGACATAAGAAGTCCAACGGGAGCAATACTTGAAGCGGCGATCCAGAAAAAAACCCCAATACTAAGATCGGCTAAAACAAGCTTATAACCAAAAGGAATTACTAAATAACTTAGAAAAACGGATATCACTGCTATGGAAGGTCCGATACGGAATAAGCGAGTATCCCCTCGAGATGGAAGAAGGCTTTCTTTCAAAAGGAGTTTGATACCATCTGCTAAAGCTTGAAGAATTCCTAAAGGACCCGCATATTCGGGGCCAATACGTTGTTGTATTCCCGCGGATATTTCCCTTTCTAACCAAACAATTACTAGTAAACCCATTGTGATTCCTAATACAATAGTAAAAATAGGGGCAAGTATCCATATGATCCCATAGACTTCTTTGACTTTTACGGATTCCAATCCGGAAAAGGAATGGATAGCCTGGATTTGTGTTGTATCAATTATCATTTCAACGATCAACTTCCCCCATAATGATATCTATGCTACCTAGTATCGTCATAATATCAGCCAATTTCATTCTTTTAACCACCTGAGGAAGAATTTGCAAATTGATCAAACCCGGTGGACGAATTTTCCATCTCCAAGGAAAAACGCTCTGATCTCCTATCAGAAAAATTCCCAATTCTCCCTTTGGAGCTTCGACTCTCACATAAAGTTCTTGCTTCGCTAATTCAAAAATAGGAGAGGTTTTTTTAGCAATGAATCGGTATTCAAAATCATTCCATTGGGGATGTTTTACTCTATCAAAACGTCGGATTTCTAAATTCTCATAAGGCCCCCCCGGAATTCCTTCCAGGGCCTGTTGAATCATTTTTATGGATTCTTCCATTTCGCCGATTCTTACTAAATAACGAGCTAAAGAATCCCCCTCTTTTTGCCATTGAACCTCCCAAGCAAATTCGTCGTAACACTCATACTGATCGATTTTACGAAGATCCCATTCGATTCCCGAAGCTCGTAGCATTGGTCCGGATAAACCCCAATTGAGTGCTTCTTCTGCCCTAATAGTGCCTATACCTTCAACTCGTTCTAAAAAAATGGGATTCTGTGTAATAAGTTTTTGATATTCAGCAACCCCTGTTAAAAAATAATTGCAAAAATCCAAACATTTATCTATCCAGCCATGGGGTAGATCAGCAGCTACTCCCCCGATACGAAAAAAATTATGCATCATTCGCATACCGGTGGCAGCTTCGAATAGGTCATATATCAACTCTCTTTCTCGAAAAATATAGAAGAAAGGAGTCTGCGCCCCAATATCCGCCATAAATGGACCGAGCCATAACAAATGGGAAGCTATACGACTTAACTCCAACATAATGACTCTGATATAGCTAGCTCTTTTAGGTACTTGAATATTGCTCAATCGTTCAGGTCCATTTACGGTTATTGCTTCTGTAAACATAGTAGCTAAATAATCCCAACGTGTGACATAGGGCAAATATTGTATAATTGTTCGGTTTTCCGCAATTTTCTCCATCCCTCTGTGTAAATAACCCAATATTGGTTCGCAGTCAATAACATCTTCACCATCGAGAGTAAGAATAAGTCGAAGAACACCATGCATTGATGGGTGGTGAGGACCCATATTGACTATCATGAGGTCTTTTCTTGTAGCTGGTGCAGTCATAAATTTTTTACCGATTCGTTCTTCCATGTAATTCTTCCATGAATTGCTGAATGTGAAAAGAGGTTCATCAAAATTGAAACGAAACAAATAAGTTAAAAACAAATGACTCCTCAAATTAAAAATTAATGAGTTTTTGTCTCTCGAATATCCAATTTCTCAATTAATTCTTTATAACGTACTTTATTTTTTTTTGACAAATAAGCTAGCAGCCGTTGACGTTTTCCCAAAATTTTACGCAAACCTTTCTGAGATAAATAGTCTTTTTTGTGCAATTTTAAATGGGAAGTAAGTCTCTGTATCTTATTGGTGAAATTGAATATTTGAAATTCAACGGACCCTCTGTTTTCTTTGGTTTCTTCTTGAGAAATAACCGAAATGAATAAGTTTTTTACCATAAAAAAAGAATTGATCCCCTTCCCTGATATATATTTTAACGAATTTTATTGATCAATAAAAAGAATGCCAATAATTTGAATGATTGATATAGAATAAATTGCTTTCTGAACTCCTCAGTTTATCCATTCCAATGAATTCAAAATCCTATTTTGAATTCAGATAAGAATCTCGTACATTTTTGTATTCACAAAAGTGAATCAATTAGACCTAAAATGAAATGAATATCTTTGGATTCATTGATAATTTATAGGTCTAATGGATACGCTGTATCCTCTATTCAGTGAGATTCGAATGAGGTATAAGATAAGGCATGTGTGCATTTGTTTTCTATCATATACCCTGCTACAGGGTATATAGTAATACTATCAACGAATTTTCAATGGTAGATACATGTGGATCCTTAAGATACTGAAACGACTGCCGTTATTAGTATCAAACCAATAACGATTCATACAAGCTAAATCTTCCAATCGATAATTGGGCCAAAGAAAAAACTTGAATTGAATTAATTCATTTTTCTCCTTATCACGAAGGTTCCTTTCTTCCCAAAAGTGACTACAGTTTTTTACCCCGTTTTCGTTGAAAAATACGGAATTGGTATCCACATCATTCCAATTGTTTGAATTGAAACAAATTAGAATTCTCAATTCTCTACGACGTCTAGACGATAAAATATTTTCAAGAACAAGCGCATCAAAATGATTGTTCTCTCTAGCTCGAATTATTCTTTGTTTTCGGTATTGTTGATTAGTTTTGTTTTTACTCTTATGAACCAACGAAATACCTATGGTTTGATACATAAGAAATTGCCCATTGTTTTTTACAGACAGTCCAAGGCGGTCCATAGCCACTCCCATGTTTTTGAAAAATTTTAGAATACTCAAATTGCTCTTCGAATTCCACATTACATTCAATTGTAATTTTCTCCTTTCAATGCATGATAGAGTCATGGTTTCTAGATTTATCGAGCTCTTCGGGAGAGCTAATATCCGGACATTTTTGCGAATGTTTTGACCGATATTCCTTTGATCCCATCTCAATTGCAAAAGGAAATACTTTTTCATGAATAACTCTCTTAGCTCTCTTGTACTTAGACTTTTCTTTTCACTATCGGTTTCACTTTTCTTTTCACTATCGGTTTCACTTTTCTTTTCACTATCGGTTTCACTTTTCTTTTCACTATCGGTTTCACTTTTCTTTTCACTATCGGTTTCACTTTTCTTTTCACTATTGGTTTTACTTTTCTTTGTACCTTTTTTCATGTCTGATTTCGCGGAATCTTCTTCTTCAAGATTTTGGTTTTCAGCGATGTTTTTCTTTTTATTATCGGTTTCACTTAGATTCGAATTTAAAAGAAGTAATTTGCTTGGTATAATCCACGGTTTCGTTTTATATACATTAAAAAGCCGCACAAATTCTGGGAAGAACCAAAGTTCCAGATTCGAGATGGGACGATTTAGTATTTGTTCATTCATTCCCATCCAATCAAAAAAAGAATTTGGAGAATTAGGTTGATTGATTTCTGGATTTTGATTAATCGGAATATAAAAAGGGTCTTTTTCTTGTTTATCAATTGGATCAATTAATTGATCGTTATTAGTCCCAATTGGAGTCTTTTGATTACTGCTGGGATTGATCTCTTCTTCGGGATTGATCTCTTCTTCGGGATTGATCTCTTCCTCTTCTTCTTTATCAATTGCATAAAATATTTCATCCTTATTAGTCCCAATTGGAGTCTTTTGATTACTGCTGGGATTGATCTCTTCCTCTTCTTCTTTATCAATTGGATCAATTAATTGAAAATTATTAGTCCCAATTCGAGTCTTTTGATTACTGCTGGGATTTACCGCGACCCAGGATTCAATAGCCACTTTTTTTCTAAGATCAAAATAGATATTTTCCCAATTAAAATATTTTCTATTAAGATTTTTTTCTATATATGGAATATATACCCTTTCTATTCTTCCTATAAAAATATTGATAGGGATACTTCCTGTTATCGCAAACAAGGAGTTTTGCGACATGTTGTAATTATCAGAAACCGCTTGCCTTTTAGTTACTTGAGGGATTGATCTATAAAAAACCGAGTCACCTTTATTTTCATTATTAATGGATTTATATGATAAAAGATCATATCTATAGCATTTTTGAAAATTATCTTTTTGATTTGATAATGAGTTAGGACCCTTTTTTTTCTTGTAATGACTTAATTGGTATTTTCCACATGAATTCCATTTTTTTAAATCTTTTTTTTGAGACCTACAATATCGATTCACCCTATTTCGCCATTTTTGTTTTTGTGACATTAAGCTAGACCAGATAATCTGAGATAAATCGTATTGATAATTCCCTCTTAACCAATTTTTCCATTGACTCGTTATAGACCGCTGAAGTTTCTTATGTATTACTTCAGACTGAAATATTCCTTGTGTTCGAAAGGAGTCTTTCATTTGAGTTTTAAGGAAGAAAGATGTTCCATGATGTTGAAGAACGGATCTTAATTTAGACAAGTTAACAACCCCGGTTTGCGATATTTTGTAAAATACATATGCTTGTGACAAGTTGGATAAATCACAAAAAATTTCTGAATTTTTCTTACAACTATTATAAGTTTTTATATTTGAAATAAAGTGAATTGTATTTTGAGTTTTTTTATTAATTATTTTTTTATTTGTTTCATTCTTGGAAATATATTTTTCAATCAAATTTTTTGTCGATTCAACAAAGAGTTGTGTATTCGTTTGGCAAATATGAATAGTAGATAAACAAATATCGTTATATATTCTTTGAATGAAAAATTTTCTAAAATAATGAAATTTACATATTATGTTTTTTAGTTTTACTATTTGCCAAATCTTTTTTGACAACTCTAATCTACAACTTTTTTTGTAAGTACTAATATCTAGTTCTAGAGTTACTTTTTTTTTCTCTTCGGTAATTCTTTCTATTTGATTTTTGATTGTACTTGTTCTATCAGTCATATCTTGCATTTTAGTTTCTATCAGTGAAGAATTTGTCCAATCTGGAATTTGAATTTTTTGAATTTGACTAAAAGATTCATTAATTATCTGGTTGCTTATTCTAGAATCTTTTTCTTTTTCCATTCCACCTATTTCTCTCGATCTAAATAATAAAATTGGTTTACCCTTGGAGAGGTCTTTTTCTATAAACGGAAGATTTTGGTTTGTTGTTCTTGTTTCTTTTGAAACTTTTTTAAATAATTTTATTATTATTTTTTTTAAAACGCTTTCAGCTGTAACCTTTTCATATTTTCCAATTTTTTTTTCGAGTTCCTTTAAAATGGGCTCAAAAAAGGAAGGTGTTTTTCGGGGAGAGCCAAAAGGCAGTTCTGTTTCCCTTCCAAAAATTGTTAAAAAACAAACGTCATCACGAGAAGTTAGCGGTTTAGATGTGTGCCAAGGTTTCAGATGGAAAGGATATACAATCTTGATCTGAATACCTTGTGTCAACCAATTTTCCGGAAATTCTGTTTCGGATAACGGATTACCAGTATAAGTGCACCTAATATGCTTTTCTCTATTCCATTCCTCGAAATCTTCAGACCATTCAGGAATTTGCAATAATAGCATACGTCCAAGATTTTTACCGATTATCAATGAAGGTAATATAAGATTTTTTCTAAGACTTGATTGGGCTATTAAAATGCAACCCCTTAACATTTGGGTAATTTCAAAAGTATCCCAGGCTTCCCCTATCTCTAATCGCTTTTTTTCCTTTACTCGGTCGTTTTTCTTTTTAGATTCTCTTTTTGGTTTTTCTTCTCTTTTTGTTTGTTCGTCTGTAGACTCTAAAATCCTGAACCCTTTTCCCGCCGACCAATTTCTAAAAATTCGGTTCAGTTGAACCGGGCGGGGGATAGCAAAAGAAAAAAGTTTTTGTTTTTTTATCCTGTCAAAAAAAAGGGGGGAATGTGCATTTGCTTGAAACAGTTTCTCAATAACAATTTTACGCCTTTGAGTTCGCATAGAGCCTTTGATTAAGCCGTGCTTAAAATCGGGTTGGTGTGCATAACGCATCAAAACAAGCCCCTTCTCTTCATCTTCTTTAGCCTCTTCTTCTGGGGTTTTAGTCTTGGTTTCTTTATTCACAGTATCAGTCTCTTTGCTAGCATTAGGCTTCGTTTCTTTATTCACAGTATCAGTCTCTTTGCTAGCATTAGTCTTGGTTTCTTTATCAACAGTATCAGTCTCTTTGCTAGCATTAGTCTTGGTTTCTTTATCAACAGTATCAGTCTCTTTGCTAGCATTAGTCTTGGTTTCTTTATCAACAGTATTAGTCTCTTTGCTAGCATTAGTCTTCGTTTCTTTATCAATAGTATCAGTCTCTTTGCTAGCATTAGGCTTCGTTTCTTTATCAATAGTATCAGTCTCTTTGCTAGCATTAGGCTTCGTTTCTTTATCAATAGTATCAGTCTCTTTGCTAGCATTAGGCTTCGTTTCTTTATTCACAGTATCAGTCTCTTTGCTAGCATTAGTCTTCGTTTCTTTATCTGTAGCTTTAGTAGTAGTATGAGTCTCTGGAGGATCAAAAAGAAGATATTCACCTACCGCCCTTCTTGAACGAATTTCATGCTCTGCTGGCGGACTGTAGTGAAATGATAGTTGTTCCAATTCACTGATTAATTTGTATGACCATCGAGGGACTTTTTTACCTATTTTGTGTATTAGAATAGATGAAAACGCATCAATTTCTAAAATATCACCAATTTCTAAAGTATTCGTATTTTGGTCAAAATTTTCGTAATTGGAATTCGGGAGAAGAAGATCATGTAACCGATTTTGCTCACCTGTCTCTCTCGAATCTGCGATCAAAGTATTTTTTATGATGGAAGGCGGAAGCTCTTTTTTGATTTTTCCACGGTATGGCCCGTTTAAGAAAGGATCATACATTTGGGGTAAGTAGTATTCTTGTTTAGTCTTATCATCTTCTATACATAATCGAGTTCTTGTTTCAAGTATCTCCACTGCTTTTTGTTCCCGTTCTTTTTCCTGTTCTATTTCTCCATCTATTTTTTCTTTGTCTAGATGGTTAATTCTATTGAAAAAATCATTTTTCAGATGATTCATTTTTTTTTTGTTTCTAGAAACCCAAGCATTGTCCAATTGATTAGAAAGAGTTTTTTCTAGTAGGATATTTATTTTTCTTTTGATCACTTTAAAAAAAGTTGATAAACTCCTTGGATAGGTAAAAGATATTCTTTCTTTTCCATCACTTTGTTGTGTATCAAAAAAATATTGTGACATTTCATTTCTTATAGCTTGCTCAAGTCTATTATTTTGAATGTAGCGAAATGGGCGATACCATCGTCGATAATCAAAAAGCAATGGGCTAATGAGGCTTTTTCTTTCTTTTTCTTGTATTACACGTATTTCATTTTTTAGTACTTCGATTTTGCTTTTCGAATAACTGGTATTCGAATTCGAGTGGAATTCTTTGTCGGAATGTCCCCCTGTTCCCTGTTTTTTTTGTCTATCTTTTTTTTTTTTCAGATGATTCGCAAGTTTTCGTTGCTGTTCTATTTCTTCTATTTCTTGTTCTATTTTTTCCATTTCTTGTTCTATTTCTTCGTCTATTTTGTCATTTTCCTCTTCTTCATCTGTACCTTTCAAGATCAACGCGCGCTTTTCTATTTGTGAAAGGTTGCTCATTTTAGGAAGAAGAATGGGTGAGGGTATTCTGCCAAAAGAGTGGAGACTCATCATAAAAAAGAGAATCACAAAGAAAAAATGAAAATAGTCAGATCGAATGATCGATCTAATAGAACGATTTTTACCTATGTGTTTTCCTGCCAATTCAATACGTATGTGTTTTCCTGCCAATTCAAAAAATTCGCATACTAAAATTTGGCCAATGAACCAGGCAAAAAAAGAACTTGTTACGAATAACATCTTGTTGTTGGATCGAAACGTGTAAATGCTGACTAATCTCCTTGCCGCTGAACTTGGTAAAATGCAAGTGTTAAGCAACTGCTGTAAAATGAGATGATTTAGAAATATACAGCTGAGATTAGACATGGAATTTTGGTTAGCAAAAACGCGTTTCTGACTTTTCCAGAAGATCTGGAAAAAAAGATAGAAAAACCCGAGTGCAGTTATTGTACGAGGTCTAGTCAAAGCAATATGGAAAGGTTTATAATATATTGATATGAATAGTAAGATCTGCCCCATAATCAATCCAGTTTTTGCTACTATTCTCTTCTTGGTTTCTTCTTCCTCCTCAAAAACCAGAGTTCGGAGAAGTAATAAATGAGAGGTCTTGATAGAGAAAGCGCTCAAAAACCCATAATAAAG